AAATATGCGGAATTCATCAAGAAAGGATATAAGAAGAATAAGCGGAAATCAATACGCTGAAATAACAAACAATGGCTAATGCCATAAAAATAATGAATCTATAAATAGAGTTCGGGTTCGAATTCCATAGATAATATGGATAGGTTTATCTATAATGATAGAGAAATGAAAGACTTCATCATAATTTTGAATTAATCTACTTGATATTTTGAAAATGAGGTGGTTGAACTTGAAACTTCACTCATTGAATGAGCAAACAATTGAATTGGATTCAGTTGGATCGTATCAACGAAATCGAGTACTAAACTCCCCGTTCTTATTGAATTAACCGATCAACCTGTTATCGGACATTTTTTTTTTTCGGTTTGCAAAAAGTAATACTTTATTATTATGAGAATCCATCCTACTACTTCTAGTCCTGGGGTTTCCGCACTTGAAGAAAAAAACCTGGGGCGTATCGTTCAAATCATTGGGCCGGTACTGGATGTAGCCTTTCCACCGGGAAAGATGCCTAATATTTACAACGCTTTGGTAGTTAAAGGTCAAGATACTCTTGGCCAACAAATTAATGTAACTTGTGAGGTACAGCAATTATTAGGCAATAATCGAATTAGAGCTGTAGCTATGAGTGCTACAGACGGTCTGATGCGAGGAATGGAAGTGATTGACACAGGAGCTGCTCTAAGTGTTCCAGTCGGCGGAGCGACTCTCGGACGAATTTTCAACGTTCTTGGAGAACCTGTTGATAATTTAGGGCCTGTAGATACGCGCACAACATCTCCTATTCATAGATCTGCGCCTGCTTTTATACAGTTAGATACCAAATTATCTATTTTTGAAACAGGAATTAAAGTAGTGGATCTTTTAGCTCCTTATCGCCGTGGAGGAAAAATCGGACTATTCGGAGGGGCTGGAGTAGGTAAAACGGTACTCATCATGGAATTGATCAACAACATTGCCAAAGCTCATGGAGGGGTATCCGTATTTGGCGGAGTAGGCGAACGTACTCGTGAAGGCAACGATCTTTACATGGAAATGAAAGAATCTGGAGTTATTAATGAACAGAATATTGCAGAATCAAAAGTAGCCCTAGTCTATGGTCAGATGAATGAACCGCCGGGGGCTCGTATGAGAGTTGGTTTGACTGCCCTAACCATGGCGGAGTATTTCCGGGATGTTAATGAACAAGACGTACTTCTATTTATTGACAATATTTTTCGTTTCGTCCAAGCGGGATCCGAAGTATCTGCTTTATTAGGCAGAATGCCTTCTGCTGTAGGTTATCAACCGACTCTTAGTACAGAAATGGGTTCTTTGCAAGAAAGAATTACTTCTACCAAAGAGGGATCCATAACTTCCATTCAAGCAGTTTATGTACCTGCGGACGATTTGACTGACCCCGCTCCTGCCACAACATTTGCACATTTAGATGCCACTACCGTACTATCAAGAGGGCTGGCTGCCAAAGGTATCTATCCAGCAGTAGATCCTTTAGATTCAACGTCAACCATGCTCCAACCTCGGATCGTTGGCGAGGAACATTATGAAACCGCGCAAAGGGTTAAGCAAACTTCACAACGTTACAAAGAGCTTCAGGACATTATAGCTATTCTTGGGTTGGACGAGTTATCCGAAGAGGATCGTTTAACCGTAGCAAGAGCACGAAAAATTGAGCGTTTCCTATCACAACCCTTCTTCGTAGCAGAAGTATTTACCGGTTCCCCGGGAAAATATGTTGGTCTAACAGAAACAATTAGGGGGTTTCAACTGATCCTTTCCGGAGAATTAGATAGTCTTCCTGAGCAGGCCTTTTATTTGGTAGGTAACATCGATGAAGCTACCGCGAAGGCTATAAATTTAGACGAGGAGAGCAAATTGAAGAAATGACCTTAAATCTATGTGTACTGACTCCTAACCGAATTGTTTGGAATTCCGAAGTGAAAGAAATCATTTTATCTACTAATAGTGGCCAGATTGGTGTATTACCAAATCACGCGCCTATTGCCACAGCTGTCGATATAGGCATTTTGAGAATACGTCTTAATGACCAATGGTTAACAATAGCTCTGATGGGTGGTTTCGCTAGAATAGGCAATAATGAAATAACCGTTTTAGTAAATGATGCGGAGAAGGGCAATGACATTGATCCGCAAGAAGCTCAGCAAACTCTTGAAATAGCGGAAGCTAACTTGAGTAGAGCTGAAGGAAAAAGACAAACAATTGAGGCGAATTTAGCTCTCAGACGAGCCAGGACTCGAGTAGAGGCTATTAATTCTCGTAACTAGTTGTTCTTGGTACGGCAAAAAAAAAAATAAGTTGTGTTTATACACCATATTTTGGATTCGGCTGATTCAATACAATCAAGTGTAATCGGATTCTGATGCAACGAAAAAAATTCAATCAATTCAATAGAATACGAATAGCAGGGAATGGAAAAGATACAAAATTTAGAAAATAAAAAAAGGTGGGTAGAAATACTTATTAGATACCATTGACTGCGGTATCTAATAAGTTCTACCTACTATTGGATTTGAACCAATGACTCCCGCCGTATGAAAGCAATACTCTAACCACTGGGTTAAGTAGGCCATTTATCATCACAAAGAGAAAAAAAAAAAGAGACCCATCACATCGATGGATTATAGATAGAATTTTACTTCCAAGCAATACCCGCCTTTCACAGGAAACAGATCAGAGATCAAGGATATCGGATCATAGAATATTCATCTTGACAAGAAAGTAAATACAGATTAAAATATTTATCACAAACATAAGGGCTATAGCTCAGTTTGGTAGAGCACCTCGTTTACACGCGCGCCAATGTTTTTCAGAGGAGTCCATCGTGCAATCAACAGATTTTCTCTTATTGAGAAATTGATGTCTTACTCCATGGATTCGAGAGAACAAGAGAACAATAGCCTGACAAATATTTGATTGGTCCAATTCCGGCGCCGTTTTAGGCGCCAAACGGAACCCATCATAGATTTTATAATTGATAAGGTAAATATCCAGTCCATTCAATGCTAGGCATAATGAGTATAAGGACCTCAAAAAATCTCTTTTCGTCCTATGAACTTTAAGGTGTATGAAGTTTCATATTTGACGCTTTTGGGAGAGCGATAGAGACTCCATTTAACTTAGGTTGATCTAGGCCATAGGCAGACCTACGTCAAGGTAACTCTTCTTTGAAACACTTTGGTATTGCTCATGGGCAGAAATCTCAATACTGAACTGCATCAGAGCACGTGGAGCCATCTCGTTATCTTTCTGTCAAGAAAAATATGGCGGACTTGCTGATATTTATATCAGTTCATGAAAGAGCCCAATGCAAAAAAAGTGCATGTTGGGTCTTTGAAACAGTTCGAATCATTTCAGTAATAAGAAGTTTGATCTGTTTTACCGAGAAGGTCTACGGTTCGAGTCCGTATAGCCCTAAATTGAAATTCATTTTCATTTCAATGGAACCGATCGGCCTTTTTCCATTTTGAAGAAACAAACTTATTAGTCTTCATATTCATAAATCTTCGTGGTTGAATTACATAATACGATTTTTTCCTTCCTACCCATGATACGATCAAAGAATCCTTTTCTTTGGTATACCTAATAGAAGTTAATTTTTGAAATAAAAATCATGACGCGGGTCCGGGTAAAAACTACAATTAGATCCAATCCAAATGGAATCGAATAGTAAATCACACGGATCTTGGACTGGGCTATACAATATATATATATTTTATAGCCCAATATATTTATACTCCAGCCCAATTGCTCATCATTCCAAATTGCAATTCTACCGACGCTGACTTTAGGTGGGGGTCCGCTTGAATTTGGACGAGTTAGGAAACCCCCGGCCTGTCGCCTTTATTGTGCGGAAAAGCAGCCCCAATTCATTATCTTTGAAACAAGGCAAGGGGTTGGGTTTAATTGAACTCCATTAGTGTTTGCGCCCTTTCGATTTCCGTGAGTTGGTTTTAGCATTTGGTCTGTCGAATCGTCCGCTAACGCGCGAGTCCATTCTTTTAGAAATATCTTTTTTTATAGATCAGAATCAGATCAGTTACTATTACTATTTGGCTGACTCTATTGCCGTGCTGCGCCACAGTGTATAGATTTCCTTCAAAATAAAACAATTTTTACTGATATCAAAACTAACCCACTAACCCTTCGGGTTGTCTTACTAGGCGTTATTCCTTTTTTTTAACGTCCAGCCATTTCGAGTACTAAAGATCGGTATTTGGAATGCTGAATCTTTGAAGACTTCGAACTCTAATTTCTATTTAATAACTCGATTTTTTTGCGCAGGCCGGGATAGTATAGGTTCAAGTTCCAAGCAAAGCCTGTAATGGAATTTGGCGATAGGAATCCATGAGTTGTTATGTTATATGTATATGATGTTAGATGAGATTAAGGGTTCCTTGCAATTAAATCGATTCAATCTCAGACAGAGAGAGATAATAGAATTGATCAATGCGTTTTAATGTGTTCTGTAGAAGCAATCAATTTATATCTTAATCTTAATGTAATGAAAAGAATATACCATGATTATATTCATATTATTATTATTTTAGTTTAATATTAATATATAATTAAATAAAATATGATAATGATATGAAAATCGGATAAATCTTAATTTTTATTATTAAGAAATAATATTAATCAATAAATATAATTAGAATTTTGGTTTGAATTCTTTCTTTTTATTTATTTCAAGGAATGGAATGTATTTTCTTTAGAGATAACCCGGGGCGGAGTGAAAGCAAGAGAGTCTTATTTGTATTGTCTAAGAACACGATCTGTCTCTACCATATCGAAATAGAATTGAAAATAGTTCTATTCGACGAATTTTGAAACGCGGCATGACCACAGTAAACAAACTAGACAATTCGATAAAAATAAATTGTTATTTCGACTAAATTTATAGATGAATTCACAATTACAATTCGAATTGACTAATCTGATATATTTTCCACATTCATAGGAGTGCATCTATGTTTCTGCTT